TCCCTCTCTCTTTCTATATCGATATAGCGAAAAAAAAAGTTATTTCAAAAGACGAAAATCGGGGATCTCTTGAATTTCAAGTCTTTCATATCAATTTCGGAATATTTCGTTGTTGGAAGACTCCTTAAGTTTCGATTTCTAAGAACGGGAAGGAAGAAAGCGGATCGGTATGCGAATTACTCATCCTTAAATCTTTCCTTCCCGGGCAGGGAGTCGTGCCCCCCATCGTAAATTGTAGGAGTGAATTATTGATATAATTCCACAAAGCAAGTCGAAAGAAATTCAGAAAATAAGTCAAAATTTTCTATATCTATCTATATATATTTGTAATTGTTTAGTTTAAGTGTTTAAGACAAACTTAAACAAAGGGATTTGCAAATAACAGCGCTAAAGCGACAACCAATCCATAAATTGTTAATGCTTCCATAAAAGCCAGGCTAAGCAATAAAGTACCTCGTATTTTTCCCTCCGCCTCGGGCTGTCTTGCGATCCCCTCTACGGCTTGGCCCGCAGCAGTCCCTTGGCCAACCCCAGGTCCAATAGAAGCAAGTCCGACAGCTAACCCAGCAGCAATAACGGAAGCGGCAGAAATCAGTGGATTCATGATAAATTCAATTTCTCAAAAAAAAAAAATGGTTAATGATACAATCATTCAACGAATTATAGATGAATTATTCCATCACTCAGTTTCATCCAATCAAAGTAACTAAAAATAAATCAAAATAAAAACTCCAAATTGAAGTAATAGAATAATATTATTGAACCATCATAACCGATTCTATATCGATTTTTGAAGTTGGATTCTTCGGAATCCAAAACCAAAGACGTCTATTGAAATCCCTATTGAAATTCCTAGTATTAGTAGGGTCTTAGATAGTTTTAGGTCATATATAACTATTCGATATCTAATATCCCATATACGTGTGTTTCTTCCAGAATGTAAACCAACTTAGTTGGATCTTAGATCCAGTAGAATTCTTTTTGAACGAGAAAAACTCCCCAGCTGAATTCGATATCGATAATAGTTGGATTCTAGGTACACAATTTTGAACTGGCTAATTTCTTTTTTTGAATCGCGTTTTTTAATTCTTCTCTTGCTTTATGATTATTCCGCATGGGTCGAAGTTACCTAGAAAAATAGAAAAATTTGGTAAGGCGAATCATTTCATAGAAATTTTCATTAGCATTTTTTTCTATTTTCTTTTTTTTTATTCTTCGTTTTTATTTTTTATTAAATAAATTGTTTTTTAGTAAATTTGATTTATTTATAAATATTTATCAAAAAAATATTATAAGAATATTTTATTTATAAAAAAAAAAAATAATAGATACAAACAGGACATTTATTTTAGGAAACCGATCCTCGTTCGTTTGTTTTAGAATCTCCACTAAATATTTTAAATATTTTAGTGGAACCTTTTTTTCTATTACGGTATATTATAACTGACTTAACTTAATTAGTTATCCTTTATTAGTTATCTATTTTGATGTTCCTCAAGTAGATTATCGTGAGTTCTGCTATTATTTTGGTCGAAATTCAAAAAACAACTATTTAAACTATTTATAAGTGAAGTCAATGATGACCCTCCATGGATTCGCCTATATAAGCGGCGGCTAAAGTTGCAAAAATAAGAGCTTGAATACCACTGGTAAATAATCCAAGGAACATGACAGGTATAGGAACTACTGAAGGTACTAAAGAAACAAGAACAACAACTACTAATTCATCGGCTAAAATATTTCCGAAAAGGCGAAAACTAAGTGATAAGGGTTTTGTAAAATCTTCCAAGATGTTAATGGGTAAAAGGATTGGAGTAGGTTGAATGTATTTACTGAAATAACCTAATCCTTTTTTGCTAAGACCCGCATAGAAATAGGCTACGGAGGTGAGTAAAGCTAAAGCAACAGTAGTATTTATATCATTCGTGGGTGCGGCTAATTCTCCGTGGGGTAACTGTATGATTTTCCATGGTAAAAGAGCCCCTGACCAATTACAAACAAAAATAAATAGGAACATAGTTCCTATAAAAGGAACCCACGGACCATATTCTTCTCCAATCTGGGTTTGGCTCACGTCTCGAATGAATTCAAGGACATATTCGAAGAAATTCTGCCCGTCATTCGGAATGGTTTGTGGATTCCGAACAGCTATACTGGCTGAAACTAATAAGATAGCAATTACAACCCAAGAAGTAATAAGTACTTGACCATGGACTTGAAAACCTCCTATTTGCCAATATAAATGTTGGCCTACTTCTACACCCGATATTTCGTATAACACTTTGAATGTGTTGGTGGAACATGATAGAACATTCATATTACCCTCTGACAGAAATTGAAATTCCAGGAAATTATTTTAATTCAACCATCTCTTTTTCTACTTGCTTATTTGAATTTTTTGATACGAACTAATAACATAATATCCCTACTCATTTTTATCTCATTTATATAATCAAATTCAAGAATAGTAAATGATTCGATAAATTTCTGGAAGGTTAAAAAAAATTTCTATCTTATTATTAATTACGTATTTCGTATATAGCTAGAACGACCCTCACAAATTGCGAATACTAATTTGTTAAGAATTAATCGGATTGAAGCTATAGCGTCATCATTTGCTGGAATTGAAATATCTGCCAGGTCGGGATCACAATTTGTATCGATTAAGCAAATTGTTGGAATTCCCAAAGTGATACATTCTCGAAGAGCTGTATATTCTTCTTGCTGATCAACGATAATTATAATATCGGGTAACCCCGTCATATATTTAATCCCACCCAGATATGTTTGCAAGTGGGATAATTGTCTCTTGAACATAGCTGCGTCTCTTTTTTTTGGAAGACAGTAGAAGTTTCCTGTCTTTTGTTCGATTCTCAAGTCCCTGAACTTATGAAGTCTAGTTTCTGTAGTGGACCAATTGGTTAACATGCCACCGAGCCATTTTTTATTAACATAATGACACCGAGCCCTTATTGCAGCCCGCACTACTAAATCGGCTGCTTTAGTTTTTGTACCAACAATTAAAAACTCTTTTCCCTTACTTGCTGCCTCAAAAACTAAATCACAAGCTTCTGATAAAAAACGCGCAGTTTTAGTAAGATTTGTGATATGAATACCTTTACGCTTGGTAGAAATATACGGCGACATCCTCGGATTCCATTTCCTAGTCCCATGACCAAAATGAACTCCGGCTCCCATCATCTCTTCTAAATTTATGTTCCAATATCTTCTTGTCATTTCTTCCCACACTTCCTCTTTCTTTTTTGTTTCAAAAAAAATGACGAGGTTGTCTTGAACTAAATAATTGTTCCGACGGAACCTTTTCTTCTACCGTAGATTGGACGTCTCGATGTCAATACACAATCCAAACTGCTAACCTCTATTCATTATTATCTGAATTTCCATTACCCCCTCAAGACCATATAGAAAGAGTTTTGCAAATGAAAATTGAATTCCAAAACGCAAGAAAGAATAGACTTTGTTTAGGACTCATTAAATGATATATGATAGAAATGATTCCTCAGGGAAATTCTTTTGAAGGGCAAGAATCAAATAAGCCTGCGTGGTGGAACAAAATATCGTATCTTTCCCCCTTTAAAAAAATCTGCTTTTTACTTTTCAAAGGAATGTGTTGTCGCAGTAATCTTTTAAATCCGGTCCCAACGGGGATTATCCCACCTATAACAACGTTCTCTTTTAGACCTTTCAACCAATCGATACGACCACGAAGAGCTGCTTTGGCTAAAACTCGAGCAGTTTCTTGAAAACTCGCTTCCGATATGAAACTTTGAGTATTCAAAGATGCTCTTGTTATTCCCAATAGGATAGCGCGGTACCAGATCGATTCTTCTAAAGCGCGCCCTGTTCGTTCCGCTCGCAACAATCCAATTAGTTCTCCCGGTAAAAAAACATTAGACATTCCATCCTCAGAAACCAACACTTTTGATGTTATTTGGCGTACAATGATCTCTATGTGCCTATTATGAATTTGCACCCCTTGGGATCGATAAACCTTTTGTATCTTATTAACCAACGATATACGACTTTGCGCTATAGTCAGCTCAGTCCCAATCAAGAATCCCCAAGGAATTCCAAGAATTTGTGTTATATACGCATTCCAACCCGCAATTCTTTTTTCTAGGTTCATTGATATTGAATCAATTGAACGCACTTCTAAGACCTGTTCCACTTTTGGAAGACCTTGCGTTATATCACCGGATCTCGATTTTTCATATATAAATGTAACTAATGTATCTCCTTCGTAAAAGATTTCTCCGTAATGTCCATGAACAGTTGCTCCCGGAGTGGCAAAATAAGGTTTAGCCAACCTTATTACTACAGAGTCACCTTGAATAAGCAAAACTTGACCCGATTTGAAGGGGGGTCCTTTTTTGGCTATATATCCGTTTTGACAAATAAACTGACCGAGACTAATTATTGTGGGGCGGTCTTCCCCATAATTAGAACAATAACTTTGATGGAGAAAATACCAATTCAAATTGAATAAATTGAAAACGATTTTATCATACGGATCACGATTTGAAATTATCCCATTTTCATCCATTAAATAATATTTAAGTACTTGAAAAGTCCGTTTTAAATTTTCAAGTTGAAGATATTTAGTTATTAAGATCGGATTATGAGTTAGTAAATAATAAAAGGAATCAAAATTCAAAAAATGAAACACCGTTCCTAACGGTCCGATCGAATTCCTAATTTGAATTATAGGATCTGTTGAAATGAATTCTTTTTTTACATTGAGATTGAAATATTTTATATCGTTGAATAGGTCCATTCGGAAACAATTAGATGATGATAAAATCATCAAGGAAGGGTATTCCTTATTGTTATTTAACAATGTGCGAATAGTTCCGTGATTTTGGGGGTTAAGTGATTGTTTCGTTTTTCTCTTTTTATAAATATAAATCGAATAAAAAGGATTGATGTTGGTATGATCTGATACTTTATTGGAACTGAATCCTAAACCTGAGAGATCGGTTCTTTTTCTGCGATACGAAATAGCGGATTTGACTAAGTCGATTATTAGGAAAGCTCGAACCAAACCATTTGTACTTACTTCAATAAAAGAAGTACAGACCCCCTCAAGCGAAGAACTTTTTATGCCTTGGTTCCAATTCAAAATTAAACAAGTCCGAATTAGTTGAATACTTGTATCATAAATTCCTTGAATGGGTTTGGCATTTCCATAAACAATATAATTGACAACTCTAAGTTGCATATTATCCCTTTCTTGTAAAAAATCCGGCGGGAAGAGTGTTGGTAAATTTAGACCATCTGATATCTCATATGTCACTACCGGGCGAACTAAAACAAAATACTTTTTCTTAGTAGATGTGATCCGTTGGACATAGATCCAATTTTTCCATTTTTTTGAGTCCGTAAAGGCGATGTTTACTTTTCCTGGAGGTATCAAGATCCCGCTGTGTCGGGATATCTTATCGGTCTCCCCCGGAAAATGAATATCTCCTGAAAAGATTTTCAGTTCAATTCTCGTTTTTTTTCTCTCCATTCGGACTAATCCGCCCACGTGGCTTCTTGTATTTATATTGAAAACAATTCGTGTATCTATTCCAATGAGACTATTATTTCGTATCATTATCAAAGAAGATTCAGGTAAACTATGCACTTCTTCGGGAATGAAAAAAAATGGATCTAGTCCCATTTGGTATTTTGGCTTCAATTCTTTTATTGGTCGAGACTCGATAAAATCCTCTTTTTTAACGAGTGAATGCACGCCCAGAGTCCCATATTTAATAATTCCCGAACTCTTTCTTCTGTATCGAGGATCATCGAAATAAGCAAAAATACTATTATTTCTACGGAAAATACCATTTATTGGTAGTTCAATCGAGATACCTGAATGAGGCATTAACTCTTTCTTTCGTTCTTGAATCGATTGGATTGGAACGAGAAATCTATTTACTCGCCTTTTTCCCAATAAATGAGAATTCCCATGTAAAATCGTCAGATTCCAACGAACGGGTTCTGAATAATTAGGAATCTTGTCTTCTGTTTTTTGACCAGAAAAAAATGAACGAAGTAATTTGTATCTTCGTGGATCATTATTCATTGAGAGAGTTGAAATTGGCCCGCGTTCTACAGAAAGGGCCGAAATATTCATTTGATCTTGATCCTTGTGCGGTGAAAAGGGGACTGCACTGGATCTCCACGAACCTCCTGATAATATCCATAAATGACTTGTTTTTGGTAAAAGGCGAACATTACTATATGTAAATGTGGATGCGTGGTACACATCATTACTCCAGTGCATTTCTCCCTCTGAGTCCGAATAAATATGTTTTCGAACTCTCTCTTTCAAATTCAAAGTGTATGGTACCTCGCGAATCTCAGCAATTACTTGTTCTGCTTCGACATATTGATTATTTTGAACCAAAAGAAAACTTTTAGGTGGAATAGTTACATGATGTAGAATCTCCTCACTCTGAATAGTGACATATAAGGCTATAGAACATATAAAAGCAGGATGCCCGTGACGCGTACGCGTGGGATGAACGAAATCTTCATTAAATTGGATTTTTCCATTCGACGGAGCTCGTACATGTTCTGCAGTACCGCCTGTGAAGACTCCTCCAGTATGAAAAGTTCTTAATGTTAGTTGAGTCCCCGGTTCTCCAATGGATTGCCCCGCAATAATACCTACAGCTTCTCCCAACTCGACCAGGTCGCCATGAGTGGGACTCCTACCGTAACATAATTGACAGATCCAAGATGTACTCCTACAAGTAAAAGGAGTTCGAATAAAAATTAGTTGAGTTTGAAAGGTTATGAATTGATGGACAAGCCCAAATCCAATATCTTGATTTCGGATGGCGATGCACCGTGAGCCCATATATATATCCTCTGCTAATACACGACCAACTAATGTTTGAATAAAAATTCTTTCGGACTCGTGAATTATCCCATTTCGAGGACTTACGGCAACCCCTCGGGCGGTTCCACAATCTGTTCGACGTACAACAATGTGTTGAACTACTTCAACAAGTCGGCGCGTAAGATATCCCGCATCCGAGGTTCGTACAGCCGTATCCACAACCCCTTTTCGGGCTCCGTAGCAAGAAATGATATATTCTGTTAAAGACAGCCCTTCGCGTAAATTACTTTGGATAGGTAAATCAATCATTTGTCCTTGAGGATCTGACATTAATCCCCTCATACCTACTAATTGGTGCACTTGAGATGCATTTCCTCTAGCTCCCGAAAAAGACATTATATGGACTGGATTAAGTGAATCTGTCATCCTAAAATTAGGATTCATTTCTTGTCGCAAATATTCACTTGTAGCATACCACACCTCAATAGATTGGCGTAATTTTTCTATTGCGTGCACATTCCCATAATGATGGTGTTGTTCTAAAATGAAACTATGTTCTTCAGCATCTTGTACTAACGATCCCTTAGAAGGGATCGTTAAAAGATCATCAATCCCTAATGAAATGGATGTAGCAGTGGCTTGCTGGAAACCCAGAGTTTTGACTTGATCCAGAATGTGTGATGTATATGCCATTCCGAAGTGATCTATTAATTTGCTAATAAGTTTTTTAATAGCAGTTCCGTCTATTATTTTATTGTGAAAGACTAGATTGACTCGTTCTGCCATAAGTCCCCCCATATTCTGCTGATTGGGATTCGACAATGAGTTTGAGTCAATGATTTGAAAACTTCCCTTTATCGCTATTAATACGGATAGAAATTCCGAGGAAGTAGAGTCCTAGTAGAAACAGAAAGATCAAAATTCACGCCAGTGTCACACCATCACTTAATTGAGATGCCATATGATTAGTGACCATACGAGCAGGCTCGACAAAACCCTTGTAGAGCTTCTTCGATTTCTCGAAAAAGAGAAATATGACCAATAGTTGTTCGAATATATATACAAAGAATTTCTTTTTTTATACTTCTTACTAAAAACGAGTGTTCATAAATCTCCTGACAAGTACCCCCCGATTCATAGTGAATCTCGATGGGACCTTCTTTTGAAGCAATAATGCGTTGATCGAGTCGCCAGCGGAGCCAAAAAGGACTATCTAAATTGAGTCTTTTCTGGCGATAAGCTCCAATTGCATTATAGGAATTACAAAAAAAAGGTTCTTTTTGTTTCTTAGACTGATGATTATTATCATTACTTCTTTCATTTTGATACGTTCTTCGATTCCATGGATTATACCTATTTCTACAAATACCTCGGCGATTCCCAATGGTTAATACATATAAACCAATAAGCATATCTTGGGTTGGTACGGAAATAGGATCCCCAATAGCTGGAGACAAGAGATTCATATGCGAAAACATAAGTAAATGGGCCTCTGCTTGAGCCTCCAAAGATAAGGGTACATGAACAGCCATTTGATCCCCATCAAAGTCTGCATTGAATCCCTTACGAACTAATGGATGTAAACAAACCGCCCGTCCTTCGACTAAAATGGGTTGAAATGCCTGTATGCCTAATCTATGCAAAGTGGGCGCTCTATTCAGCAATACAGGGTGCCCCTGCATAACTTCCTGCAATATTTCCCATACAATTGTATCTTTTTCCCGAATTTGACTCTTAGCAACTCCTATGTTCGAAGCAAGATGTTGTCTAATTAGTCCCCGAATTACAAATGTCTGGAAAAGCTCTATTGCTATTTCCCGAGGTAATCCACATCGATGTAGCGGAAGTGAGGGTCCTACAACAATGACAGAACGACCCGAATAATCAACTCGTTTGCCAAGCATAGTCTCGCGAAATCTTCCCTCTTTTCCTTCAATTACATCAGAAAACGACTTGTAAACCTTATTATGACCATCCCTGATTGGCTGTCCACGAATTCCATTATCAAGAAGCGTATCTACGGCTTCTTGTACCAATTTCTCTTGACACATTACTAATTCCCCCGGTGTAGATCTATTTGTTGTTAATAGATCGGTAAGCGTATTGTTTCGATAGATGACTCTTCTATAGAGTTCATTAATATCCGAGCTCATTAGCTTACCCCCATCTATCTGAATGATGGGTCGTAATTCAGGAGGAAGAACTGGTAGTAAACATAAAACCATCCATTCGGGTTCGATATTTGTTCGAATAAAGTGTTTAGCTAATTCGATGCGTCTAACCAAAAAATCCCTTCTTCTTCCAATTTTGCGATCTTCCCATTCATTACCCGTGCTTCTTTCTTGGCCTAATTCCTTCCATTCTACTAATGAATAATCTAGAATACTTTGCAAATCTATATCAGCTAATTGTTCTCGTATCGCACCTGCTCCAGTACAAATTTCTCGATTTCGAAATATATCGAAACCGTGAGTAGTAAAAAAAACTGGGATGCTGTATTTCCAGGATTGTATTTCATATTCGAATAACCCTCGTAATCGTAAGAAAGTAGGTTTTTTAGCTATAGGCCTAGCAAAAGAAAAATTGGGATAGGATCCTCCCCCCCTTTAAAATCGGACGTGAAAGTTTCTTTTCGTCCGGCTCAAGTAGTTAGAACCAAATAAACAAAAAAAGGTTTTTTTTTTTTACTTTCGAATTTTCGAAAAATCTCTTAGAATCTACTCCTTACTCAAGTTAGTAGTAACTCCTTACTCAAGTTAGTAGTAAAGACCAAGTAACATTTCATTAATTCATTCTTATTTTTTTTTTTTCTAGTTTTTTCATTTTTTATTTAATTCAAAATAAATGATACTATGTCCATATAAATAAATGAAATAGGAAATTCTTGAGTAGTCTACTTCCCCTCGAACGCGGAATCCCCTTAAGGGTTGCAATTCAAAAGGGATTTCCTTGTCCATGTATCCCTCCATTTGATTCGATCTTTTAGGTCCTGACATCGCCTCGACGATTATGTTAAGATGTTCTTAAAGCCTATATGCGATGGATAGACTCCTGCAACCATGCATATTTACCCACTGAGAAACAGAATTGAATTTCACAAATTAAGGAAGTCTTTTTTCACGAGGTACAACTCAAAATTACTCATTTTTGACTACTGAATCGACCATAGACCAACCCCCCGCTCTTTTTTTTGTTAATATTTCGTAATTCTGAGCTTCACGTTACTCCTTTCACGAGACATGTCAGATTGGGGACATCCCACTAACTGGGAAGACAGTGTATCATTTTGAATCTGTAAAATTAGAATTTCGATCAACTCACACATCGCAGTATACAAGGCTTTCCAATTCTTTAAGAGGTTTATCTAAAAGATTCGCGATATAACTAGGTAGACGTTTCAAATACCACACATGGGTTACTAGACAAGCCAGTTTGATATATCCCATTTGATATCTTCGAATACGAGAATCCGCAAATTCAACTCCGCATTGTTCACAAAATTTCTGGTCCTCTTTTTCATCTCTGATTACTCGATAATTTCCACAAGCACAAATTCCACTTTTTATAGGACCAAAAATTCTTTCACAAAACAATCCATCCTTTTCGGGTTTATTGGTTTTATAATGAAAAGTATAGGGTTTTGTTACCTCTCCAACTATCTCGCCATTAGGGAGGATTTTGTTAGCCCAAGCACTTATCTTTTGAGGCGAAACTGATTCAATTCGGAGTTGTTGATGTTTATACCGATCGATCATAGAATAAAAATTCCGATTCGTTTCGATTAAGCTTCCTTTCTATTAATCTGTAAATTTTTATCAGATACAAGGCAATGATTCAGTTCCAGAGCCAAAGAGCGTAGTTCTCGAACGAGCAATCGAAAAGATTCTGGAGCATCCGCAGGTTTAGGTATTGTTCCGCCAATCATCGTAATACCAAGGACTTCTTGACGAGCTCGAATATGATCCGATTTATAAGTAAGCATCTCTTGTAAAATATGAGCAACGCCAAATCCCTCGAGAGCCCAAACCTCCATTTCTCCTACCCGTTGTCCACCTTGCTTAGCCCGTCCTCTAAGGGGTTGTTGTGTAACAAGTGCATAATGTCCACTCGAACGCCCGTGTATTTTATCATCAACTTGATGAATTAATTTCAAGATATAAGGCTTTCCTAGTAAAACAGGTTGTTCAAAAGGATCTCCCGTTCTTCCATCAAATATTCGGCTCTTTCCGGGATACTCCGGTTCAAATACCCATGGATTCGCTGTTTGCTTACTAGCTTCATATAATTGCGAAAACACTAGTTTTCTCGAAGCCTCTTGTTCATATCTCTCATCAAAAGGTGCTATTCGATAATGTCTATCTAGCAGATCCCCCGCTAATCCGAGCGAGCATTCAAATATCTGTCCTACATTCATTCGTGAGGGCACCCCTAATGGATTGAAAACCATATCAATAGGTCTTCCATCTTGCAAATAAGGCATATCTTGTCGAGGTAAAATTTTGGAAATAATACCTTTATTTCCATGTCTTCCAGCTACCTTATCACCTACTTTGATTTCACGTTTCTGTAAAATATATACACGAATAGTTTCTGGATTATAACTGGACCCTCCCCCTTTCTGAATCCATCTCATATCAATAACCCGACCCCTACCCCCTATAGGTAGTTTGAGACAAGTTTCCCTTGAAGTGGCTACCTGAATGCCAAGTATGGCTCGTAATAATCTATCTTCTGGGGCATAGGATGATTCTTTTGCCATCTGAGGCGTTAATTTCCCTACTAAAATATCGCCCGCTTCGACCCAAGACCCCAGCATCACAATTCCATTTTTGTCTAAATTCCGGAGTAAATGGGCTTCGAGATGGGGTATTTCCTTAGTAATTCGTTCGGGTCCTTGGCTTGTTATATGAGTCTGAATTTCATATTTCCGTATGTGCAAAGAAGTATAAATATCTTCATATATCAGACGTTCGCTAATAAGTACTGCATCCTCAAAATTATAACCCTCCCACGGGAGATAAGCTACTAATACATTTTTACCCAAAGCGAGTTCCCCACCAACTGTAGCGGTACCATTTGCTAAAATTTGTCCCCTTTTAATGCATTTATGCCGCGGAACCTGGGGTTTTTGATGCATACAAGTATTTTTGTTGGAGCGTTGATATATAACTAATGGAATACTTAGAATATCACCATTCCCCGATAGAATGATCTTGTCAGTATTGGTATAAATGATCTTTCCCGCGTGTTCAGCTATAGCGTTAACCCCCGAATCTAGAGCCGCTTGGCGTTCCAACCCAGTTCCAACAATGCACTTTTCGGACCGCGAAAGCGGAACTGCTTGACGTTGCATATTCGAACTCATTAAAGCTCGATTCGCATCATTATGTTCGATAAAAGGAATAAGAGAAGATCCAAGAGAAAAATATTGGAAAGGAAAAATACTTCGAAGATGAACCTGTTCCCATGCAATAGTCAGGAATTCTTGACGGTATCGAGCCGGAACAACCTGTTCTTCTTGAATACCCTGATTTAGCGCCAAAGAATTTCCCGCCGCTACCATACGGTATTCGTCTTGACTTGGTGATAAATAAAGCATCCGGACTTTTTTTGATCGCTCAGAGATTTCATAAAATGGGCTTTCTAG